ATCTCACTCCTCTACATTCAACACAGTTACCGGCTCTCCTCTGCTTAGGCGAGTAGCTTCTTTTTCAGCCTCTGTGGCTTGCGGTGACAGAAAGTAGAGTTTCCTGAATGAGAAACTTCATCCGTAGCTCGTCTAACTGGTAAACTAGCTTGCTTTCAATGGTTTACGCGGATCACTCTTTCCGTTGCGGACTTAGTCGATAGGGATAGGGATCAAAGAATCTTTCAGTTCACAAGTCAGGGCGAGTAGAACTATTTCATATTGATCGGAGGAAAGAGAAGTTGTCAGTGGTTCCGAGTTGGGAGCGAGAAGTATAGGCAATACCTTCAGTTGACTTTATCGATCCAGTTAACATAGAACAATACCAACAACTCAATATGTGCTGTATAAGCAACTGGCCCTATAAGCAAGAGGCCGACGACGACACCTTACTTAACAGCAAGGCGCGAAAGCCTTCGCCTATAGCTTCTACTTCTACTTAGCAGCCCAAATAAAGTACTCCTTTAACACACAAGTACGCTCACGCTAGTACAAAAGTAAGTAAACCACCTTCTCATGTCTCCGGACCTTCTATGAACAGGGCTTTGAACTATAGCAAATAGCCCATTGGTTGAGCTTTGCTCTATGCTGGCTTAACTGTTCCTATGCCTGCTCGAACAGGAAAGCCTAACGAGCAAATAAACCGTTAGCCCGATCCACTTGTTGCCCACTTGCTTTCGCACCTCGCTTCCGCATCTACTTAACTTAGTTAGCATCCCAAATCCGCGTACCCCTGCTTCCTTTAACAGGCTAGTACACAAGCTACTAAAGCTAGTAAGCTAGTATACACGCATTTGCCCGATTGCTTTAACAGACGCTTTACCTCCTGGTTCCCACCTGTCCTGTCCAAAACTATGGAACTCATCTGAAAAGTCGATTTGCTAGATCAGAACGTGAACTCTGAGAATAGGGGTATACAAGTTAACCACCTAGAATCGATCCATGACCGCTAAACTAAAGGAGTCCTTTACCAAGTAAGCTACGCAACCGTCTTTACCCGCCTCAACCAATCTTAGCTCGGACATGCCAACAGCCAATACTTACTCCTTTCCCTGGGACAGCTAATCAATCTTCACTTTTCGACATCCGTAACGGATTAAGAAAAGCGTTCTAACAGCAGTTACACAGCCCCTGAATGTCTTAGATAGCTGTAATTGAAAGAAGGGTACTAAGTAGCTGGGAATGCGGCTAGCTCAGCTAGTTTACTTACTTGTTTGTACTCCCATCTGAAATACTACTTGAAAGTCCATATTCAACTCAAACAAGAAGCAAGCTACCTAGCTCGGTTACCCTAACTACTTAAACGAAAAAATATCCCACTCATTATAGCTGCCTTCTTGATCGACCGCTCCACTCCATTACCTGACAGCCCCTACTTTCATTCGAATGTCGACCCGGAAACAACCTCGAACTACTCCTATGATAACCTCCATGAAGGCCTTCCCCTGCTCCCCAGTTACTCGATCTAGGGCTTATATTATTATTGAAACAACTCCGGTCGATCAATCGCTAATGTATAACCTTTGAAACGCTTTCATTGGAACTTCCTTTCGGTGGAAGTTCACTTCACAACCACCCTTTCTTCGGGAAGGCATATAAGGAAGAAAGACCTGTTCATAGAATAGATCGGTAAAGACCTTACTCTATTTATTTCTTAAAAGAAGGAAGATGGGCAGAAGCTTACTCTTCTATAAGGGAGGCGAGGAAAATCTCAGCCTAGAGCAGTCTTTGTTCCATGTAGTTTCAGGCTCAGGCATGGATTTCGTCTCTTCTTTTGTTGCGGATGATCGAAGCCTAGCCTAGGAGGATGACTCTGTAGAGGGCTAAGAGGACTAAAGCATGGCGTAGGCAGCGGAATACCCGACAAAGAAAACCGCTGTTCAAGCTATCTCACCCGGTACGAGACCAGAGGAAACTGAACGGCAATTGGTAGCCCAAAGACCAGCCTTAGAATTGGGTTTTTTGGGATTTACTTATTAGATAAGGATTGGCGCTAACTCTGAATCAGAAGAATCTGAGGTGTAACCAGGGAATGAATATTGTGGACCTAAATTCCACTTAAGGACCAAGACAAGCGGAGGGAACCCCAGATCCTGCTGAGGCAGAGGAAGAGGAATAGATCTCCGGCGAGCTTCCTCGATAAAGAAAGGAAAGCAGGTAGCCGCCCAGGGCAGTCTTGTTTGCGGGTGTACGATCTAATCCTAATCCTATACCCGCGGGAGGTTCGGGATTCTTAAACCTGAGGGGATTGAACTTCAAGCAGTAGGGACCGAAGCGAAGTCTGTTGCTGTTTGTTCCCTTCCTGGGAGTCAACTCCTCGCTAGTTTGTCCAGAAATCTCTATTGTATTGTAATTTTCCTATAGTAGAAAACCGCTTTCAAGCCATACCTCATAGGTAACCATCCATGAAGGCAACAAGAACCATAGCATTTCCTCTTTCTAAGCTTTTTTTCCGGTTAGAACTCGTTTATGATACACCAACTGCGGCCGGAAGCACCAATCACCAGTAGCATTTCAACCAAACCTGGTTTCCCGAGCAGCACCCTTGAATTTCTTTATCAATCACACGTGGATAGGGACAAAAGCCTGGACGATAGAGGGATAAGTGGATGGGTCTACCGATGGTGGTTTTAAGTCATCAACAAAGCAACTTATGCTTTTAGTGGATTTGACGCCGGGTCCTGATCCCCAACTAGAAAAGAAACTGAAACTCGATCTCGAGATGTGCCGGCCGGGATGCCGCAGGCTCGGATGGAGGGAACGTGAGGCAGGGCGATTTATGGCTTTCAAAGAGGCTCTGAAAGAGGTGCAAGGGATGTGTGAACATTAGCTAATGCTGGCTATCGAAATGAAAAGGGCTCTGCAATGAGATATGGTTCTCGAATAGGAAGACGGGAGATTTGGTATTTTTTTTGAGGCTGCGGAGGATTAGGGTTCCAAACCTAGCCTCTTGATTTTAGCTGAAGAAGTGCTAAGCTGGGGCCTACAGGAGTTGGTATCATTGAAAATGATAACACCTTACCATGGTTCGAGATCGTGCCCAGCACTCTCCCACCTTCTCTTTGCGAACGATGTTAGAATATTATATAATGGCCATAAACGGAATCTTAAGAAGCTGAAAATCTTTCTGGAAACAAGTAAGAAGCTGATTGTAATGGCCAAAAGGTCAATTTCGATAAGAGCCAGTGCTTCCTCTCGAACAGAGCTCCTCGCAGAAATTCCAGATCATTGAAGAGGAATCAAAAATGGTAGTTTTCCTATCAAGTACCTGGATGTTCCCCTGTCCCTCAAGAGAATAAAGAGAGAACATTGCCTTCCTCTACTGGAGAAAATTAAAAAGAGAATCTCAGGTTGGAAAAGCAAATTGTTGTCCTCCGGAGGTCGACTAACGCTTATTAAACATTTTCTAGTATTCCGATGCTTTTGTTAAAAGTTTTATCCTTAATTTAATTAAATTACCCGGCCTACACTTCGGCTACTAATAAGGGGATAAGACCTTACAACTAGATTGGAGATGATCCCTTTCAACGAGAGTTTTGATATCCTCATGAGTTTCCCTCTCTTTGAGTTCTCTCTTTCCTCCTCCTGTAGGTTTAGAACAAGCTAGGATAAGGATAGATAGGAATGTCTTAGATTTGTAGCTAGGCGAAGAGCGTAGGAAGGATAGAAAGAGATCTTACCTGTAGGATGTAGCTTGTCTCTTTCCTGCCTTGATAGTAGAATTCCTTTCATCTACGCTACGCCTTTGAAGTTCCTCTAGTTAGCTTCTTTGCTTCCCGAGAGCAAAGCAAGGCTCCCAAGGGTCTCTCCTGCTTTCTTGGAACTCACTTTCGTACTTGTTCGGAACGGATCTACCGGTGACCGGCCTTAGTAAAGGCACTTTTGGGCGAGATTTTTCGATCTTTACATACGATAATAAGCTAGACCAGAAGGAAGCTACTTATACTACGAAAACTACAACAAACTCCATTCGTAACGTAAACAGCCCCTTTCTTAGAGCTAATTCATAGGTCGATCCTCTTACTTAGACCTCTCCTATTATAACAATAAATATAACAAATTGCGATACGCAGCTTCAACCAAGTACGAAAACGGGAAAGAGAAGACCTTCCTTGCACAGGCGCTTTCGACGTTAGACTTCTATAACTATATAAATCAATATGAGACAGGTGTTCGGTTCGATCGCATCAAGCATCGGAAAAGAGAAGAAGCAGCTGTAGCATCTATAGCTATAGAAGCTAGTGAGCTAGCCACAACTCATTCATAAGTTCTTTCTCGAGGATCTATTTCGATTATTATATATATAGAAATAGAATAAGTTTTCCGATACACAGCATCTACTAACGGAAAAATGTCAAGTAGTGGAAGTCAACTAAGGCGATAGCGACCCATAACATAAGCAGCTCAATACCTTTAATTCTAATTCCCGGTTCCGTAATTTATCTTTCTGGCGGGTGAACAGGCAAGAAGGGGCAGGCTCTTCAAAGCTCTGCTTGCTAAGTATCGAGAAGAGAAGGAGAAGGTAGTGACGATGGGTGAGTTCGCGAAGGAACAAGCCGCTATAGAGACAAAGGCTTCAGCACCAACAACAGGAGATCTTGTTTACCGAGTTTCAGAAGCACTCCGCAAGGTATCCCTTGAAGTTTGAGTACCAAAGCTCATTGATGCACCAGCTTCAGTATAAGCTATAGAGGCCGCACCTAAGCCAGTTCGAGGCGCAGATTCCAAGGGACTTTATATTATATCGAACTCAAAATCCCTTGAGGCGGGACATCAACAACAATGGGCTCTCGATCTCGCTCTATATCTGTAATTGGTGATTATAGGTCAACGGGTTCTGAGTCAACAGAGTCAACTGCTGTATGGATTGATCGATAGTTCCAAATCCATAGCTAGAAAGCGATTGATCCTGTTCTAAGGCCATAGCCCGCAGCAGTTGCAAAAGCAAAGGCAGCTATCTATATAGGTAGCAGTTCGTTACCCAATTCAAGATCGAGATCTAGATGAAGAGGTTCACCTCCTGCAAAGGCAAAGGCCGATGCAGAGAAAAAGGAAGGAGCAAAGGTGAGAGCAAATGGAAGAGATGAGGGCCTATTCGCTTCATATCCATCTCCAGTCCATCTCGGCATGGAGAGAAGTAAAGTCCCGTGGGCACTAACTATTGATCGAGTCTGCTTGTCCTTTCACCAAACAAAGGAGAGGATTTCATATGCTAGGATATGCATTGAAATTTAAGCACAAGATGAGCTTCCAGGAATTGTTGAAGTGGGTTGTGAGGGGGATACGGTAGAGGTAGGGGTGGAGTCTCAGTGGCTCCCCCCTAAATGCTCTAAGTGCAACTCGTTTGGGCATGGTAGTGAGAGCAGTGGGAAGGACAATACACAAACCCAGAATGTAGAGGAGCATACTAAATCACAAGGAGTGGACAAGGAATGGATGCAGGTAAACAAAGGCAAGAACAAGGTGTTCCCGGAATTGGTCATTGAAGAAAGGGGAGAAGCCCTTGGGTTCCCGGCGGTGTTGGTTCGAGTCCAGCTCGTGACGAGAGAGAGGGTTGCACTCTCTTTTTCTTAAAGCAAACTAGATGAATGCGATTGAAGTTGACATCTGAGATACGTACTTTCGTCTTCGAATGCTTTCTTCACGAAGCGCTTCTTCTTCCAATGACAACTCTTCTGTCTCTTGACCACGTAATAAAAGGCTTTAAAGGGTCTCTGAAGTTTAATATTTTTTATGTGCAGGACCCTCCGCTTTCACACTTGAGCAAATGTATATATTTATATATATATAGCTAGCGACTTAGTAGGTCTATGGCCTGCCCCCGCAACAAGTACTAGCGTATAGCATAACCAAATGGAAATGTGGCTGGGCATTTGAATGAAGGAAAGGACGGGTCGCATTTTCGTCTTGGGTCAAGCTCCGCCAAAGACTCCTTTGGGCGATTTGCTCTCTTTCGAGAAGTCGGAGCTGCAGCATAACCAAGGGCTTAATCAATAGCATAATCAACTCGTGCTGGAGGATCCGGAAGAGGATATGATACTAGCTAGCTTGCTGGCTTTGGCTTTTCGGTGTAGCATGGCTGGCTTGGCTGCAGGTCCCAGTTCTGCTGCCTTTCCTGTTGCTTATTCTACCCTTACCAATTAGCCACCTCTGCTTGCTCTACTGCTGCTGGACTGGATACTATATAAGATGCTGCTGGATAAACTACTTGCGTTGCGACACGAGTTCTATCTTCGCTATTACTTACTGCTCGGCTCGCTCCTGAAAGTCTTATTAAAAATGAAATAAGTAGCGCGCTAACGCGCGTACTCTTCTGGAGGTCTCATGTGGCTAGACGACTAACAGGTGGGGAAGGCGGGTCGAACACTTCTGGCTGGCATTAAAGAGCGGATCGAATCTCTTATCTTCTGCTACTTTGATTCATATGCAGGTGGGGCACTTAGACACAATAAGTGCATAAAAAAGCGGCAATACGACTGCTAGATATTAAGAGGATTCTGTCTTGCTCCATGATACTTATTATGGTATGATAAAAAATAAACATTATAGCATAGTACCTAATGAATCGAGTATGAGGGAGTCCTAAACCTTTGCTTCACGAAGCTTCTAATAAAGACTAATAGGCGCTTTGCTAACTTTCCCCTTACCGCTTATAGCTTTCACCTCCGCTCGACCCAACAATCTAATAGATTCTAATAGGGCAGCTCAGCCTTCCGAAATCAGGTTGATCCTACCTAATTATAATAAGCAAATTGTTTGCTTGTATGCTCTGGTAGCTCTTCGGCCATTGTTGTTATGGCTGTTCGATCGCCCTTCGCGCAGCTCCCCCGGGTCACCCTACCTCTCGAAGGCCCCGAGCCTGAGCCTACCTGGCTACGTAAAACTCTACCCTGACTCCACTCCACTATAAAGGAGTAGGCTTGACTTGACTAAACCCCGTGCGCTAGTAGCAAATCTCCAAGCCCCTTGACTCATAATGAAGGGAACAAGCAACGATGGAGCGCCGTTAGCGAAAGCCGTTGCGCGCCGTTTTATTGCTGGAAGAGATTCAAGCTCTTGAGAAGAATGATACCTGGGATCTTGCTTTTACGTAGAATCAAGCTTCCCCCAGGAAAGCAGGCGATTGGTAGTAGATGGGTGTATAAAATAAAAAGGAAAGCGGACTCTCCCGAGGTACAAAGCTCGCCTAGTGGCCAAGGGCTATGCAAAGGAATATGGCTTCGATTATAATGAGACTTTCAGCCCTGTTGCTAAGCTAACACCATCCTTACTGAAGTAGGGGTATACTCAAAAGGAGGGACTATGTAGATACCTTCTAACCTGTAGCTAAGATAACATCCATTCGAGTTATTGTCTCTATTGTTGCTCATTCTAATTTTGAGTAGTTTCAGATGGATGTTAAGACAGCTTTCTTAAATGGGGATCTGGAAGAGGAGATCTAAATGGAACAACCAGAAGGCTATGTGGAAAAAGGAAATTCAGTATAAACTTAATCAATCTTTTTCTGGACTTAAGCAATCCTCCCGGCAATGGTATATGAAATTTCATGATGCTAGCCTAGCATAGGCTATGTGATGAACACAAGAGACCATTGCATATACATTTGAGTAAGTGGTAGGAATATAAAGAGACTTGCTCTTTATGTAGATGACTTATTGATCACTGGAATTTGAAATGATAAGAAAGACCCGGTTATCCTCGAAATTGGAAATTCAAGCCCAGCAAATGTAGGCCCCGTCGGGGGGCCGAAGTGCTAAGGTTGTTCTAGGAGAGGCATCCTATGTCTTAGGAATAAAGAAAACTTTAGATCGTTAAAGGTTTGGTTTGTCACAAGAAATCCCTTGCTATTTAGATGTTGTTCTGAGTCGATTCAATATGTTGATTTGTAAACAACCAGGATACTCCTGGTTGTCGGGATACAAAGTTCTCTGAAGCCTTATGCCCGAAGACTGATGAAGAAAAAGAGGATGTCTCTAATAACTTATGCTCATCTTGATTCGAAAAGGGGGAAGCTTGATGTATGCCATGTTATGTACCAGACCCTCTTTTTGTTTTGCAGTTGGGCTCGTTAGCCGATACCAAAGTCACCCCGGACAAGCTCATTGGCAGGCAGTTCAAAGGGTACTTAGGTACATGAAAGGTAGTAAACACTTAATGCTGTGTTACCCAGGTACTGACATGAAATTGCAAGGCGTATTCTGAAGAATAATAAAATTTGGGGAGGTGACTCGGATCATAGGAAATCCACTTCAGGCCACGCCACGTGTTCATGCTTTGAGGTGGAGCTGTTTCATGGAGCAGTAATAAACAGACGTCCGTCGCCTTTAAGAGAGAGGGGCATCCATGGAGGCCGAGTACATCGCTTGTTGCAGTGCCACGCAGGAAGCAGTGTGGTTGAAGCACTTCATTGAAGAGCTTAAATTGATCACAAAGCCCCCTATATAGATATAGTAAGGCACTATCAGTCCTAGAAGTCACCTTCCTCCGCAACCACTACCGCAAGAGAAGGAATTCTCTGTGATCTACGACCTTCCACTAGCGCCTTCACCCGTAACTAAACGAACGGCACCTGCCAACTGACTATAAGGGGCTGGAGGCTTGAATTTTTTGGCCTGGGTCCTCGCATGCGGGCGGTAGAGAATGTCACGGCTACGCCCCTGAGTGCAAGAGGGGCGCTTGGCAGGGAATTGAAACAAGGCAAGGGGAATGCCAAAACAGTTTTCGTGTTGATTCGAGAAGCTTGTAGCGGGCGGGGTGAGGGTTATTTTTTTCTTAATCCCCGAAACGAAATAAGTGAGGGCTTCGTTTGGTTGCTCATTCGCTTGCCTCGGGGCACAGGCGGCCGACTTTATTACCAGGTTTTTATTGATAACCACACTTCTCAAACCCATAGAGGAGGGAAAGCCAAGAAGTGAGGGTATTGACATTATGGAAGGAGGGAGCCGCACACAACCATCGATCTTGATGGCTTAGTTTAGTAGTCTTCGCAGGACTCTAGCTGGGAAGAGACTCCAGATAGGCGGGCCTCCGATTACAAGGAGGATCTAATTCCTTACTCACCGGGGTGCGGGCCTACGACGAATCAAAGAGGGATGTTTTGGGCGTTGTCAAAATCAGGGTTCAGGTCGGCCCCGCTTGTGAGTTAGTGGAATTCGTGGTCTTGGATATCAAGTGCTCCTTCAATCTCTTACTGGGGAGGCCGTGGCTGCACGAAGCCAAAGCTGTGGCCTCTACATACCATCAATGCTTGAAGTTTCCGTACAACGGCTGTGTTGTTAAGGTTTCAGCAAATGTCCTGCCCGTAAAAAGAGAAGAGCGAGAGCTGGCTGTATCCGAGCAAATCCCTATCATTTTAGCTGACGAGCTCCCTCCTGACAGCCCTGAATGCTCTACCCCGCAGTCTGGCCCCGATTCCGCAGTGTCAATTCTTGATATTCCGCTGGATCAAAGGGCTGACCTCAAAAAAGCATGGAAAATCAGAATATAATATTTTGAGGTTTCGAGAAGCGAAGAAAAGCCCTAACCTGCATTCTGACTATTATTAAGTAAATAGAAGGGATCGAAAGGTTTACTAGAGCAAGGGCCATATCTATGAGTTTAGCCAAGGCCTTGTATATACAGGGCCCTTATTAGTCAAGTTCTTTCGAGCCCCTTGTATAGGTTGGGTGCTTGTTTGAGACCAACAATTGCTTTCCGGAGTTTGCAAACATAGTTGGGCTTTTGCTTATCCACAAATCCCTTCGGTTGTTGCATATACACTTCCCCCTTAAGGCCTCCTCGTAGTCAATACCGGTCCCCTTGGCAACTAGCCTGGCCTTAAACCTGTCAACTGATCTATCTGATTTTAATTTTATCTTGTAAACCAATTTGCAACCAACAACATGTTTATCTGAAGGAGGAGGTACCAATTCCCATGTCTTGTTTTTGTGCATGGCATTCACTTCTTCAGACATGGCTGACATCCATTGATTCTCCATTGCAGCTTCTTCAAAGCGGGTAGGCTCAATATCTTGAGAACATTCTGAAACATAAGCAAGATGTTCGACTGGAAAAGCATCATACGAAACAAACTTCTCACTCAATAGGATGTCGAACACTAGAGCGAGACCTGGGCAAGAGATGGGAGATACTGTAGTCACAATGATAATCAGACAAGCGAGCAGGGGGAACAGACACACGAGTGGACTTTTCGCGACGTATCTTATATGACGAAGGTGGCTCTGTCGCTAAGCAGGCCGGCAGAGAGGGCACCAAATGCCTAAACAAGACAAGAACCAACTATATGCTTAACACAAACTTTCCGGTCCTCCCTCTAGCACACGGGGATCGGCCCTACGCACCGGGGACGAAGCGTAGAGGTCACTTTAGCTTGTTGTACCGGAGTGGTTCATCGTCAAAAGAACAACAATGGGTTGTAGCATTTCCTTTGTCTAGGGGATGTAAAAGAGGGCTTTCTCGTCTAAAGGCAGGGGTGAGCTTTCTCACTATACAATGACCACTACGAACGAAGGACCAACGACGATGAAGGAGGAGAAGGAGGAGGAGTAGGAGCTAGCTTTAATTGAAGTAGGGGCGGAATCAAAGCAAAGAAATTCTGAGTTCATGCCACGACGATCTATATGGAAGGGCAGTTTTCTTGATGCATTCCTGTTGAGAATGAAGAAGAAGAGAGATCTTCTTTTGAACAGGAAAATTTGGTCACGTAGATCTTCTATTTCGCCGGAATTCGTTGATTGCTCCGTACGAATTTACAATGGAAAAACTCCTGTTCGTTGTAAGATCACTGAGGGAAAGGTTGGTCATAAATTTGGAGAGTTTTCTTTTACACGGAAACGAAGACCTTCGAGAACAAATATTGGACTGGGAAGAAAAAAGGGGAAAAAGTAAAGTCTAAGCGCATATGGCACGAAAAGGAAATCCGATTTCGGTAAGACTTGATCTGAATCGTAGTTCAGATTCAAGTCGGTTCAGTAAGGGCGACCGCGAAAGTCACCGAATGGGTCATAGTAGGGGTTGCAAACCGGACGGTACACAACTTGGTTTTGAAACCGTGTGCAAACGAAAGTCCTATCATTTCTGTCTCTATCTATACTACTCTTTTTTGTTTTTTTGGAATTTCGTACGAATTTGTCTTGCCCTTTATTCTATGTTCAAGGGTGTCTGCTCAATGCTACCCGACCTAGACCTAAATATGCCTCCCCCCTGCACCAGAAATCTTTATTCATCCCCAGGCGGAGGCTCCCAATGTACACCTTATGTCGGATGCGGAGCGGGAGGAGTTCCACCGCCAAATGAAAGAAATGGAAATCCGGCTGGAACAATTGCGGAAAGCCAACGAATACCTTCGGGGCAAGTTAAGAGAGGGGCAATTTAAACAATTTATGCAAGACATTGCTCGGGCTCAAGCACGGCCTGAATGGCGGAGCTGGCACCTTGACTTCTTTGACTAGGCTATAAAGACAAAGGGGAGTCAAAATGGTAAAAGAACTCCCCCCCGGACGTATGCCCTTTAGTCATTCATTGGGGCAGAACCGGGTAACCAAAGTCACGATCAGAATAATAACGGTAGTTCGCTGGGTAACTCCCAGAGGTGCTGGTTCAAATCCAGTTCGTGACATGGTCTATCAGACTCTCTTATCTATAAGACAATCTGATAGGAGAAAGAGAACTACTAGTCTCTGCTTGCTTCCCCAGTTCACTACCACCCCTCAAGCCAGTCACAGCTTTTCTTTTCCCTGGCTGGGGACATTCCACCAAGGAGGTTTTCCCCCCTTTCTCTCTATAGTGCTTCTGTGCTTGACTTCTCTCCCCATCACCTGAGTCTCTGGGTACTCTTGGCTATGATGCCGCACAGAATCTTGTTGAAGGCCTCGGCTAGGCCATTAGACTGTGGGTTCCAGGGAGTGGAGTACTCCCACTTGATCTTAAACTTCTAGACGAGTCTGTAGATGCTCTGGTTCCTGAAGTTTGGTCCATTATCCGACTTAATCCGCGCCGGGATTCCGAACCGGTGTATGATATTGTTACGGAAGAATCGAGCAGTGGCTTCTCCCGTGACTTCTCGCAAAGGGATCGCCTCCGCCCACTTGGAGAAGTAGTCTGTGGCAGCCAAGATGTATTGATAGCCGTTGGCTGTTGTTTCAAATGGTCCGACGACGTCTGTACCCCATTCTGCGAACGGCCACGAGGAAACTGTCGAATGTAGAGCCACGGGAGGTTTATGGTGTAGGTTGCCGTGTTCCTGACACTTGAGGCAAGAAGACGCGTACTTGATGCAGTCTTCCGTCATTGTTGGCCAGAAGTAACCTATGTGCTGGATCTTCATCCTCATCCTGGGACCCGACTGGTGTGCGCCGCATTCTCCCACATGCACTTCATACGGGACCTTCCGTGCTTCGGGCATAGATAAACACCGCAGATATTAGGTGTTCTTTACCCCGGGAGCTACGCGGTAAAGGGCGTCGTTTCCGTATGCGAAGGCCGCCATCCTTTTCTGGAATTGCAGGCGACTTTCCTTCGTGTCTGGGGGACGCCCGTGACGAAAGTAATCCAGGAAAGGCTTTCTCCACTCCAGTCTTCGGCTGGTTCCGCTTCGGTGAAGCAAACCTGAGTTTATTCCTCTTCCGGCTCCGCGGCCAGGTCAAGGGTGCTAGGAAGTAGTCTCCGATCCTTGATACTGATGTTGAGCTCACCTGCCGGGGGTAAGGTGAGGGCCGTGGCTAGCTTAGCTAACGCGTCGGCGTGCTTCTTCATTCCCCGGGTAACATGGCTGAGCTGTATGTTGTAGAACTTTTTCGTCAACTTGGTTGCCAGTTCGTGGTAAGCTTGTAACTCTGGCTTACGGACCTCGTAAATGCCGTTCATCTGTCGGATCACGAGCTGCGAGTCGCCGAAAACCTTTAAGACAGAGATGCCCATGTCCAACGCCATCTCCAGCCCGGTCATCAAGGCTTCGTACTCTGCCTGATTATTGGAGCATTCCTTGAGGAAAGAGCATGACTGATATATGATGCCCTTCTGTGGGGTGACGAAGACAACTCCGACTCCCGACCGGTTGTACGTTTGGCCGTTGGAGGTCTCGGTCCTTCACTTCAAGCCAGTAAATAGGTCCTGTCCTGATATTGAGTCAAGCCCTACAGTTTCATCCTATGAGTCGGCATCTGTCCCACTAAGACCTGGTCTTCAATCCCTTTCCTTTTCTCCTGTAAATGAATCTCCTGCGACAGGTTCTAACTAGAGAGAGGAATGCCAGAGTGAACCGGGAAAAGAAAAGAAGTCACATAGATAAGACAGTCTTCTTCCTTGGATATTCTTTCGCCGGACTGGTAGACTTCTCCTCTTTGCTTTATATAGAAGATATTCGATTGGAAGAGAAGCTCTGCACAAGGAGAGAAAGCAGTTGAAACTAGAAAGAATCTTAGCAGGAATGGTATCCGGGCACAGTCCCCACAGGCAATCCCCTTTCTTAAAGTTCCCGAGGTTTAAGATTTATGGCAGGCACAGAGTCAGATTCAGATGCGAACATGAATTCGACTGACAGGCAACAGTCCCTCAATCAAGGCTTTCCTCACTTTAGCAAGGAATCCTGGACATCATTCATTATATGCTCCTAAGCTCCTACACACTTTATTAAAGAGCTCCTTGGCTTGGCCTAATTCATGCAAAAAATAAATCATTCCCTCCGCTGAAAGATAGAGATCTAAATTTACTCTATTTGGGCGTACTCTTTGTCTTATACCAAAGCTCGGCACCTCTATAAGGGGAAGGTGTATTCTATAGTCGAAAGCAAAGGCTAAGTCGGGATACGAAGGAGTTTTATTCTATGATCAAGTAACTGAAAGCAGCTTTTCCAGAGGAAGGTGAAGGTACTGAAAGTCTTGATTGTTAGAGAAAGGAGCGAAGCATTTTGATCGTTTGAGCCTTACTCAAATAGGGGGGGAGTTACTGACAAAGAGTAAATGCAGAATGTGAAAACTACTGAATTGACAAGCGAAGGAGTGGGTGAAAGACTTGACTTCAGAAAAGGTTTTATCCGAGGAGGGCGTGCCTCTCATACAAGAGGTTTGGTTGGGTATTATGAGCAAAAATACGTATCGTACTAAACTCCTTCAATATGATCAACATTGGGAGCTTCTTCATCAGACTCCGATGAAGAAATGCCCAGAATGTCATTCCAAAAGACCCTAGTCTTTCTTCCTCCGAATCCGAAGAAGATGTCACTACATCGTCTCCCAAAAGCCCTAAACAATAGGTTTCATCAGATAATGATTCATCAAAAAAGTAAAGGAGTCGAAACCAGAAGACATCTTAACACGAATCTTTGAGCAAGTGGCTACAGACCAAGTCCCAAAAGATGCTTCCTCCGAGCTCAAAGACGCTCCCCCAGAGCTGTAAGATGGAGGGCAAGCCACTGTCGATGAACTAGTAGAAGTGAACCTGAATACAGATCAAGAACCCAGGCCAACCTACGCCTTTTCCTCACCGTTACTGCCTTCTCACTTGAGATTTCGTTTTCTGCTTTTTATCTATAGTTGTGTGTTGTTTAGATCACATTTGAATGGTGACAAAGCCTGACTTCGTGAAATGCGGCTTGAGCGTCCCACTGTTTTTTGAAAAAATATTATCAAACGGCGAAGCCTTGCTTTCAGGTCTCTCTTAACTTCCACACAAAAAAAGAAAGACGAATTGCGTATATATATGATCATGGTTTGCTATCTTCCCGAAAGATATCAAGCGGAAGAACAATTGGGCGGTCTGTCACCCTCCTGAGCGGTATGAAGCCCGTAGACAATGGCTTTAGAGAGATGCTTTGATTTAAGACAAGACAGTGGCTGGCAAAAAAACCTTTCTTCGAATTTCGTAGATAACTTTCTCGTACTTTCATTGATCTGAAAGCGATTAAGGAGGAGTTGAACCTCCGTAGCGTTGGAGCTAGAAAACCCGGGATTTTTTATGAGGCAACAAGAGCTGGAAGCAGAGAACCAACGGTTAACTAAGAGGCAGTGCGAACTGGAGGCAGAAAATCCGCCACTTTTTGCAGCCTTGCAGATGTATGAGGATCCGTCTTCAGGATCAGTAGGAACAGGCTATAGTTACTAATCTATTTAACGGTAGATAGTAACGACCGACCGGACCTCTTGATACGAATCTTTCTATTTCCTCTTAAGATCACTCTATCAATCCATTCCAGTCCCACCTTCATTCGTGTGCTTTCTCTCCCTCCCCCGAGGTTGAGGTACAATAATGGACTCCATGGGGATTACAACAACCCATATGTCTTCTATAATCGATATGCCTCAAACAAGGAATGCCAGCGGATGAAGGGAGGATGATTTCGGTGGCTGCAGACCTTCACGTCCGATGATCGAAGGAAATAGAGGGGGGAAATAGGGTATTATAGGGGGGGATGCATAGAACTGATATGCCCGTAGGGAGGTATGGCTTTTAAAGACTCTGGGAATCAACCTATTGATTGGACGGCGGGAATGGATAGCAGAAGATAGGGATTATCCGCCTCATCAACCAAATGATGGCTGGTGCAAGGCCAATCATCGGGAGCATTAACAACCCATATGAGGTGCGCGGACGTCGAAAGAGGAATGTCTCGACCGGTACCCCGCCCGCGGTATAAGTGATAAATATGGGGTGATGCAGGATCAAACAAGGACAGGAAGTCAAGCTCACCCGGGAGATAAGGCCGATAAACAACCCAAATTCCTGCCTCCAGTCCAGACGAGCAGAGGAATATATTTTATTCAAGGAGGGAAGTTCATTACTTATGCCCCAGGTACCACCTCCCAATTATCCGCCGAGTTCAAGCATAGCAGATTGAGGGAAGAAGATAGGTATGAATTAAGGCTCATCTTGAAGCGCTAAAACATAGAATGATGACATGTACTTCCGGTTTTTCTATCCATTAATTAGGGCTAAGTTTCGGTAAGCATTACTTTAGCAAGTAATCCGTTGCTTGTTCTCAGTCGGCGAAGCCTCGGACCTCACATCCGGAGTTCTTTCTATTTCATGCTTCCACCTTCCGGCCTACTACTTGGTTTCTCGTTCCTCGCCTTCCTAGCTTTCCTCGGTCTCGGTTTCCTCGACCTTTAACTTGAAACTGAATATCCTCTCCTTCGGTTAGCTATGTTAGAATGAGTTAAGGAAGCGCGTGCACGCGCGAGACTATTCTATTCTACGGACTTGATTGCAGTGTACTCTTTATAATAAAAGATAGAGAAAAGAAGAAAGAGAAACCCTACTTATCATCAAGTCGTAATTAAGAGCCTGCTGGCTATTTGACTCCAAAGCTTGAAAGAGCTTGACGGATATCTTTCTTTTTTTCCGTGAAAAGACAAGCAAAGACAAGCGCAGCAGAAAGCTTTATGAGAAAACTCCTTTCTTTTTAAGCTCGCCCCTCTCCAAGCCTATTCCTACATGTTCCATTAGAGACGAAATAGCGCCCCTCTCTGATATAGCCTTTACCCCTCCTGATCAATATCCCTACTTTCCATTATGCCAACCTACTCTTTATTTTGCAGCCCCTTCAAAAGAGCCAGTGATTAACTGAATTCATCGCTAGTACCATTTCGATTATTAAAGTTCTCATCGACTTAAAAGCACATCTGGCCACTTTCCGTTTCCGATCGCGGAGTCGAAGCTGACAGGCGACGATTGAGAAGAGCAACTGATATACCGCCCTAAACACAAGCTTCGAAGATAAAGAGTCTCTCTATATATAGAGACCACCACCTGTACTATACCAAGGTAAATAAATAAGACTCCCAGAGCCTTCAAGAGAGCTTGAAGAGGACTACCATCATGCCGATAGGCCGAATAATCAGTCTACCTACGCTACAGGTGCTCCTAATACATAACATAATAGAAAGCGGTCAATTCCGGAACATTGTCACTACGACTTGACCTGCGCGTCTGCCTTCCTTTCGGGCACTCTTTCTCAAGATCCTTTCTGCTCTATCTAATCAGCCTTCGATCATGCGTGAGTTGACAAATAGTTGATCTATAATTTCAAGAAATATGGAACGAAAGGGGAACTCCTTGCAAGACGAGAAGCATGCATAGAATAGATGGAACCAGAGAACGGCGGTGTGCTGCAAGGCAAAAAGTCAATCTCTTGTCGATCTCGTTACGTTCAACAGCCAGTCGATCTTGTACTAAGGTACCACTTCACACCAACTGAATCTCGCATTCAGTAATCAGTCGAAGGAAGTCAAACGCCGTTTTTCTTTCTATTTACTTAGTGCCTTACCGAACACTGCTCAACTGTCTCAACGATTCCCTTAGACCGCCCAATGGGGTTGCTTTCTTCCAGTGAATAAGAGCGGGATCCATCCCTGTACTCAATACTCAATGATTGATTTCGTGCCACGCAATGGCCGATAGACTTGGTAAACCCTACTTTCTTCCAGAATGACAGATTTTTAGGTCCTAGCTATAAGGAATAAGTAACGATGGACTCACGGCCTTTATTTAGCCAGAGTAGATTGAGAGCGCTTCAAGCAAGGAGGAGTTACCAAAGAAAAACAATACGCCCTTTCTATTCTATAGTAGGGAGCTAAGAAGCCAGTTTCAGACAAGACAGAGAAGGCCTTTTGAGTTTATTCCTTTAGTTCAAGAAGAGGTACAAGGTTATTTCGCGTAATCGGATATAGGCTTATGACTTCAAGTTCAGCAGCCCTCTTCCCAGTCCTCTGCAGCAAAGAGTTGCACTTTGGCGTCAACAAGACGGGGAAGAAAAGTGCAAGGCTAGCTTCTCTTCTTACTCTATTAAGGTGAGGAACCTCCCGCTAAAGTAGTCACTACCGGATCCCCTACTATCGACGAGTTCCAATTCCAAGATCCGCTCTCTTATCGTCTCTGAAAGCATGCTACTGCTTGGCTACGACTTCCTTTACTGGCTTGGCTTAGCAACAAATTATTTTTCTCCTTCAATCCAACGAATCTCTTTTTATTTATATAATATAAGAAATTACTTACTTTACTATGAGTAATAAAGGCTAAAGCCACTACTCCTTATGTCCCCGTCTTCGTAATTGATTGGAACAGCGAGGGGAATTTGCTAACGGTGCTCCCTCTGCTGCATCGCGGAGAGATAGGAAAGGCGAGACGAATAAAGGTCCTGGTGCACCGGTTGTAGACCGAATATCTTCCGTTTTGGAGCCGGAAGCCCGTTCCCGAAAGCCATTCCCGGTGTCAGTCCTTACAGCGTACGTACCAGAATCCGTCTGCCCTTCCGAGAGCAGTAGTACCACAATCAGCTTTCCCTTGCAGCCTGCCGGTTTTGATATATTGCTTTTGGCGTTTCGGTTTGAGAGCTTTGGTCGGTGTGAGGGAAGAGGTTTCGCCAGTTAGGGAAGCAAGCTTTGAGTTGGTAGTTTCAGAATCCGCGCCTCTTTCGGTCGGTGGTGTACCATTTTTATCCATCGCTCTAGCCAGTCCAGAACAACCTTGTACTATAGGAGAGGAAGACCTTCTTTCTGCGCGACTGATCTTAATTAAGTTAAGGACCCGCGTACACTTAATAGTAACTTCTTACGGCTAGAGACAAATAGGTGCCAACCAGTTTCCTTCGTATTGCTTCGATAGTTTCATCTTAGTTTCGATATCTGTCAGCTAGGCAAGAAGTAGCAGTAGTAAGGAAAAGAGCAGCAGAGGTAGTAGTTGTTATAGCTAAAGCGCTTTCCTGTTGTATAGCTGTGTTAGCACTTTCCTCTAGTAGCAGTACTGATGCTTAACTCTAGTGGCAGTAGTCGCTTTAGTGATATAGCTCTAGCGCACTTTAGTATCCGACTCAAGTAGGAGTAGTCGCTTTTTCCAGTAGTAGTAGAGAGAGTAGCTTTAGAGGTATTGTGAACTTTGCTAGTACTCTTTTGTCCGAGAAACCTATTTATATAGACGCATAGGTAAGGTAGCTTTATTGGGTAGTAAGGTCGTTTCTCAAAGTGCCAAAGAAGAGCTTTTGGACCGCTTTTTCCTGAGTCATAATCAGAAAAGCATAGGCGGCAGAATAGCAGTCTCACCTGTACGTAGTAGTATCGCCTGGACTTTGATTCTTATTATTCCTCCCGGATATCAAAACCCTTTAAGAGTTGCGTAGTTCCCTCTACGCTGCACAGCATTGAGAGTGATTGCTATCATCATGTAAGCTACTATCATAGCCAGTGCTGTGCCCTTGCTTGTGTTGAAGCTTGCTCCACTGCATATCCCCCCTCTTCTTGCTGTTGGAATTGGTTTATTATTTGAGTATGAATAGCATCGTCCGTGCACATACAGACGAACCCTGAATTTTGTGCTTCGCAAGCGCCGTTTAGTGTATCGTTGTGCTAAGCCCTTCAATGTATAAGCTATGAACTAAGTAAGCTTTGAAGCCGTAGCTTGCCCCGCTTTCGGTAAGCATGTGAGTTGACTGCCTTGACAGTCTCAGTTCTTCCAGAAATGAACAGGCTAATTCAATCTAAATCATCCAGACTCGCTAGCCTACCCTACCAGTGGCATTTTCGGCTCATCTACCGTACTTGGAGCTGTAGCCTCTCCTGCCGGCAGATTGAGAAGAGCTATCAGACTTATGTGCAGGTCAGTTGCGGGAACTGTGTTTTATTGGAAAGATCTTGTGACTCTCAAATAAAGAAGGATTGTCTGGCAAAGCAATCCCAAAGTAGGGTTAAGCCGCGAGCTAATACAACGCGTTTTAAGCCTTTCTAGAAGCCCGCATTCTAAGGAACGAATCCCTGCCGAATCTGTTCTTTCAAGGATCAGAGTTCCTATCTGTTCTTTGCAATTCTTGCCTTCGGTAGGCGAGTCAGCTGCAGAGTCAAGTCCTGCTTCAGAGAGAAAGCCTTGGGATAGGACCTTATCAAACAAGACAATCAAGCCCAGCTGCTAACCGCATTCTCTCCCGATCATAAGAGAAGAAAGGCTTGCCAGCTCTATCAAAGGCGTATCCACGAAGACCACAATCATCGTCTGCTCGCCGGAAAGAAAGGAATAAAAGAAGAGCCCGGCCAAAAGCTTTATAGGCCAATCCTCAAAAAGAATCATCTTATTGGACAAAGGGTAATTTGCTTAACCCATCCGTCTTAAGCGCGCAACAAGCAATCTCGCTCGCTCCTGTAGGTGGGAAGGGCCTAGCCTCAAGTGGGGCTGGAGAGCAGCTGCCCTGCCTTTCTCTAGTTGGTAATTTTAATATACCAAGGGTAAGGGGGCAAATAGGTTTTCAAATGAAAGTGGTGCTAGTGAGATGTATCTATCTGTACGAGATGCTACCTATGCCTTAGCCTCTGTGAACTATGCTGAAACTAGATGTGCTTCTGGTGCTTTCGTTCCCTTCTTCTCTTTTCTATCTTTTCTTCCAACAAGCTAGTAGGCTGCTCAGCCAGCAATCTCGGTTGCTTTTTGTGACTCATTTCATTCGAAGTCCCCATCTTTGGTGGGCTTCCGGATGGACCATTCCTTCTTTCCATTTCCGATTCCAGCCTAGAAGTTCTTGAATCAACCTTAATTGAAAATGGAACAATCATTCACTAGCAGCATGATCCCTACTTTAACTGCTTCCTCTCCCAGACTCGATCTTAGTCGAAATCTATTGACCTTTTCTTCTTTGAATTCTACCCTTCTCTTTCGAATTTATGGTTCTCATTCGATCTCTCAAGTGGGAAAGCCTTCTTCTCTAAGACTGCTTTCTCATTCCTACTCTTCTACCCCTAGTCTCAATTCTCAAGAAGTGAGCGAGACGGCAAGTCTGCCTTGTCCAGAACGGAAAGCAAGCAAGAAAGCTAGCCATCTTCGACCTCATCTTCTGGCCACACTTCCTCGGGCCGATTTACGACCTGAAGTCACTCGAGAAGTAGTGGTGATCTTCTATGTCCTATCTTTCGGTTCACAATATCCTTATTCCGACCTGTTTAGGAAAGGCAAGAGCATCTCCGCTAGCCAGCTAAGCTAGCCTGGTCATTCAAAGCTATCTTCTAAACCGACTGCGCACTCTATTCCATCCCTCGGCCACTCTTCTTTCCTTCCTCGCTTAAGGTCTCAAAGGGTAATGTATGAGAAGCTAGCGTCTCGCTTCAAATAGGAGCTAACCAAGCGTAGGCCTTATTCTAGTATCGCATCAAGGGAACTCCCATGGGAAAAAGACCTTCACTCTCGTATAGGGGTGGTGAAGCTGGCAGACCGCCCTCGCCCTTGTGACATCAATCACTCAAGCCAAGTGCCGGCATAGGCGGACACGGAAAGTGAACTACGCTAACGGTCACCGGTGGGAACCCTTATGAGAGACGGGGCCCGTAGTGGGGTAGTTTAAGGATAGGAATTCCACTGAAGTTAGGGATTCGCAGTAGAGCTGCTATCAGGAAGAAGTCTACTAAGGCTTGTGGGCATATCGGAGATCTGGTCAGGAAAATGGGGCAATTTAAGGCCCGTGGGGTCTCGATCGGCAAAGCACGGATAAAAGAGCTTCAAGGACTGAAAAAGGCGCTTACAGTGGGGTGAGAAAGAAAGAAGTTCCCCAATCTGTATCCGAAATAAAGCCTTCTCTGCTATCTCGAAATTGCGTATTCAATGATGAGATCGGCGATGTTTTGCAGTTTCCCTCGACTTATTTTTAGGGTAGAGAGAAGGGGAAAACAGCGCATCAATTCAACTTGTTGAGATTGGGTTGGTGTTCAGTCTACCGAATTTATTAGTACAAGATCGAAAGCTTTGCATTCCAAGTGAGATGCCCAAGAGAAAAGGAAGGAGGGGAAGAATCGACGAGGAATCTATAACATAAAATAGTGAATGAAAAAGCGTGACGAGAATTCTCAACTCGAGATGTTAGAGGGTGCAAAATCAATGGGTGCCGGAGCTGCTACAATTGCTTCAGCGGGAGCTGCTGTCGGTATTGGAAATGTTTTCAGTTCTTTGATTCATTAATGATAATGATTGCATTTTTGATCGAATTCGTATTCCAGTGGACTTTTGGGACTAGGTGGGGCCCTCTTGTTCCTTAGGGAATGGAGAGGGGCAAGGGGAAAGGGTGGGTGGCCCCTTGCGCTTTTGGATGGCATTTCTGATCTTATTCGTATTTCGGCGAACTCGTTCACATTTCCTTAATTTGCTTGTCCAGTAGGAGAAGCCCAGCAAAGCAGGATCATAGGCGATCATTACACCCGTACATAACGAATTTATGTAGGCAGAACTGTGTATAACTTTATCCCTTAACAAAGGGTACATAGGCAGCCTGGCTTAGTTTTCAGTCTGTCCAGGTTCAGTTATTTAGTTCAGTTTGATTTCTTCCCCTCAGTCTTGCACTGATCATACTTTCGTAACAAGGTAGCCGTAGGAAAGGGGAACGCTGGATTGAATCTTTCGCGATGGAATATGCCATTCAACGTTAGAAGAAAAGATGGAACCAGATGCATTCTTAAGAGAAAGTGCTTTGCCTTACCTATGATACAAGAAAGAATGGACTTA